CACATTGAGTACACCCTATACATGTATCATAAATCTTTACTGAATGTGACATTGGATCTATCAATTTTTTGAACGTTATCAATTTTCGATCTGGTAAAATCAGTAGTAACTGAATCATATATTGTAGACACCAGACGAATCAGTGGTTTACCAGAATTTTTTTGAATTTAATAATCAATCCACTTCTGGATCTGGTCATGAGAATGAGAGAGGTCCAAGATACTTTGATTTATTACGTTTCAGCAAACATGGTCATACGAGTTATACACGACACGCTAATTCTAATTGGTAAATATTCTATATATCTGTCTTTATTTATATCATTACGACTATTTATTCAACAAATTCGATTGATTGATACGAGTTGATTTTCTGTTACGATAGATCGACGAAACAATAGCTGGCCCAATAGCTGCTTCAGCGGCTGCAATAGCTATAACAAAGATCGAGAAAATGTCTCCTTTTAATTGTCGACTATCAAATAAATCAGAAAATGTTACGAGATTTAGATTAACCGCATTCAGTATAAGCTCAAGACACATAAGTGCTCTAACCATGTTTCGGCTTGTGATCAATCCATAAATACCGATAGAAAATAAATAGGCACTCAAAATAAGTACATGCTCGGTCATCATTGACCAACTCCTCATCAATTGAGATTGATTTCAATATGAACAACAATACAATTTAACCGATTTGATTGACTAGAATATAACAAGTACGGAAAAAAGGAAGGTATTAGTAATGGATCGAACTCAAACCCATTCAATTTAATATATGAACAATAGAATATCAAAATGGAACTGAAGGGAAATTGATGTGATAATAATAACACAGAACAAAACACGGCCTTATTTATTTTATTTTATTTTGTATTTCTAATTCTAAGTATTTATTACTGACGAGCCATAGCAATTGCACCTATCAAAGCAACTAAAAGAATTATAGAAATGAGTTCAAATGGAAGATAAAAATCTGTTGATAAATGAATTCCAATTTGTTGAACGTTACTTGTCAGGTCCTGCTCTATAATCTGATTTGATCTTGTAGTCCAAATAATCCCGTACCATGACGTATCTGAGATAGTAGTAATTAGTGAAAAAAGAATACTTGTACAAACCAGTGAAGTAACTCCATCTCCAACTGTCCAAAGATATAAATCTTTGTAATATTCTGAACCATTCATGAACATCACAGCAAATACGATTAAGACATTTACGGCTCCCACGTAAATAAGGAGCTGTGCAGCAGCTACAAAATAGGAGTTAGATGGAATATGGAATAAGGATATACAAACAAGAACCAATCCTAATGAAAAGGCAGAATAAATTGGATTGGTAAGTAATACCACCCCTAGGCCTCCTAATATAAGACCTGATCCTAGAAATACTAAAAGAATATCATGTATTGATCCAGGTAAATCCATTATGTGTAAAATAAGAGATAAATAAGTTGAAATATTTCATTTTCATGACCTTACTGACCGGGCCAGGAAAAAAGAGGTTACCCTATCTTTCTTTTTTTTTTCTTGTATATGCCTAATTGAATTGAATCTTAATGTGGTGTGGATTGATGTAGATACAGTTATTGGACCAATCCCGCTTTTGTATCCGAAAGAGTAGTTGAAATTTGATATTTCGAAATCATCACGGATATATGAATCTATTCTAAATCCAAATCAAGCCGTGATTCTCACCAATCAATAGTTATGTTTTGTAGTTACTAACCAACCAAAATGAAAGAAACTTCGTTTCTTTAGATCAAAACGGAATCTTAGTAATTGGTAATCGTTCTTGAATCAAGGGGGTTATCCGTGGCTATTTTTATTTGAGTCGAATTCATAATTGTTCGAATTGTGTAATCGCCAATTACTGACATTGGTAACCGACCCAAAGCAATTTGATTATAATTCAATTCGTGACGATCGTAAGTAGAAAGTTCATATTCTTCAGTCATTGATAAACAGTTTGTTGGACAATACTCGACGCAGTTACCACAAAATATACAGATTCCGAAATCAATACTATAATTAAGCAATCGTTTCTTTCTAATATCTGTTTCCAATCTCCAATCAACAACGGGTAGATCTATGGGGCATACACGAACACATACTTCACAAGCAATGCATTTATCAAATTCAAAGTGGATTCGACCGCGGAAACGCTCTGATGTGATCGATTTTTCATAAGGATATTGAATAGTTACAGGTAAACGATTCGCGTGGGATAAGGTAATCATGAAACTTTGACCAATGTACCTTGCAGCTCGTACTGTTTGTTGACCATAATTCATGAACCCGGTCACCATAGGGAACATATCGTGGATATCCATGAATAAATTGATGTTTCTTTCTCTTGCTTGAGAGAGGTTATGAATCTAGAATACCGTATTCTGTTACAGTGAAAGGAGTTGGGAAGAAGTTGTCAATAATAGATTACCTAGAGAAATAGGTAAAAGAAATTTCCATCCAAGATTTAATAGTTGGTCCATTCTCATCCTA